TTTCAAGAAATGGCAGATCTATTCACTCTATCAATAATCGAGCCGGATCTGGTGTATCATAAGGGATTTGGCTTTTCTATTGATTCCTGCGCGAATTATTTGAAAGATAAAAAAGAAAAAATAGTGGTATTTGCTAGCAACAAGATAGTGGTATTTGCTAGCAACAAGATAATAGAGGCAGGCAGATGGATCCGAAATCAGATTCGATCTATTTCTTATCTAGTTCAGCTAGCAAGTCCTATGTGTAATTTGAATCTATTACTGAGTCGACCCGATCGCTATTTCATTCAATTAAAGATTAAATACGGTATGATTGAATACCTGGATAAATGCGATCGCTATCTCTCTCAAGGGGAGAATCCATTCGAATATTTCATTTTTCAATGGGATCGAATAGGGAAGGCTACTCTGAATCATAGAACTAGAATTAGAATGAAATCTACGATCAACCAACATTTATCGAATTTTAAAAAGAGTCAGAAGAAAGGGTTCGATTCTCCTATTTTGATCGAGAGATCCATGAATCGGGATCCTGATGCATATAGATACAAATGCTTCAATGGGAGAAATTTGGAACGTTTTGATTTTGAACATTTCGTTTCTGAGCAGAAAAGCCGTTTTTTCGTACTTATGAGTCAAAATTGGTTTTTTTATTTTTTGATCTCTTTTATTATCAACGAAAAAAACGATATCTCTTCTAAGTCACTTCGCTTTTTGTCAAAGTGGATTCTCTTTTTGTCTAACTCACTTCCTCTTTTCTTTGTGAGTTTAGGGAATATGCCTATTCATAGGTCCGAGATCCACATTTCTGAATTGAAAGGTCCGAATGATCAACTCTGCAATCCGTTGTTAAAATCACTAGGTCTTCAAATCGTTCATTTGAAAAAATGGAAAGCGGAGGATCATGATACTTCCAAAAAATCGAAATTATTGATCAATGGAAGAACAATATCACCCTTTTTGTTCAATAAGATACCAAAGTGGAAGTGGATGATTGACTCATTCCATACTAGAAAGAATCGCAGGAGATCCTTTGATAACACGGATTCCTATTTCTCAATGATATTCCGCGATCAAGACAGTTGGCTGAATCCTGTAAAAGATTTTCATAGAAGTTCATTGATATCTTCTTTTTTTAAAGCAAATCGACTTCCATTCTTGAATAATCCACATCACTTCTTCTTCTATTGTAACAAAGGATTCCCCTTTTATATGGAAAAGGCCCGTATCAATAATTATGATTTTACATATAGACAATTCCTCAATATTTTGTTCATTGGCAACAAAATATTTTCTTTGTGCGTCGATAAAAAAAAACATGCTTTTTTGGAGAGAGATACTATTTCACCAATCGAGTCTACTATATTCATACCTAACGATTTTCCACAAAGAGGTGACGAAAGATATAACTTGTACAAATCTTTCCATTTTCCAATTCGATCCGATCTATTCGTTCGTAGAACTATTGACTCGATCACAGACATTTCTGGAACACCTCTAACAGAGGAAGAAAGAGTCAATTTGGAAAGAACTTATTGTCAACTTCTTTCAGATATTTCAGATATGAGTCTATCTGAGGAAGAAAGCGTTGAGGAAGAAAGCGTTGAGGAAGAAAGAGTCAATTTGGAAAGAACTTATTGTCAACCTCTTTCAGATATTTCAGATATGAGTCTATCTGAGGAAGAAAGCGTTGAGGAAGAAAGAGTCAATTTGGAAAGAACTTATTTTCAACCTCTTTCAGATATTTCAGATATGAGTCTATCTGAGGAAGAAAGCGTTGAGGAAGAAAGCGTTGAGGAAGAAAGCGTTGAGGAAGAAAGCGTTGAGGAAGAAAGCGTTGAGGAAGGGCAGATGGATAAAATCTTTCAACGAGATAGTGCTTTTTCAAATTTATCAAAATCAAAATGGAATCTATTCCAAACATATATGCCGTGGTTCCTTACTTCGACAGGGTACAAATATCTAAATTTTCTATTTTTAGATACCCTTTCAGACCTACAAAGTAGCAATCACAAATTTAGAAGTAGCAATCACGAATTTCTATCCATTTTTCATGAGATTATGCACATACCAGATAGATCATGGCGAATTCTTAAGAGAAAGTGGCGAATTCTTAATAGAAAATGGCGAATTCTTGAGCGGCAAATTCGTGAGAGAAATTTGTGGAAGTGGACGAAGAAGAAGATAAAGATAAGTGAGATTCCGCGTAAGTGTTTCCATATTAACCTTCTTCTGTACGAAGAAAGAATTCATCGAAATAATGAGTCACCATTGATATCGACAAATCTGAGCTCGCCAATGGAGTTATTCTATTCAATCCTTTTACTTCTTCTTCTTGCTGGATATCTCGTTCATACACATCTTTTCCTTATTTCCCGAATCTCTAGTGAGTTACAGACAGAGCTCAAAGGGTTAAAATCTTTCATGATTCCATTCTACCTGGATCAGGTGAAAAAATATCAGGCTGAGTATCCTAGACTTCCTGAAACTGAAACGGATTCTTTCTTGTTCTGGTTAAAGAGGCGCTCTCGACTTGCTCGGGCAGAATTGGACTCTATACTAGAAGATATACAGCTTTATGTCAGCGACAGGCTAGTATTTGTATTTGGTGGTGGTCCCGCTCGTGGGGTCAAATTAATAATACAGAACCTATTTTTCGATCCCATCGATCTCATCTTCGATTTACTAAGTTTCATAGAACCCATCGCTGGAATCACGTATTTGATAAATAGGAGCTATCTAAGTCATACAAGTAAAGAGATCGATTCGTGGATAAGAGAAGAGAAAAAATTTGAGACTGGTACTGAAATAGAATACTGGATCGAGAACGATGATTGGATTTTTGAGTGCCAGAGAGATCGCTTGATTCAGTTCTCCAACTTAAGGACAAAAAAAGGGATTAATCAAATTCTATGGAGTCTGACTCATAGTGATCCTTTATTAAGGAATTACTCTGGTTATCCAATGTTTGAACAACCGGGAGCAATTTACTTACGATACTTAGTTGACATTCATAAAAAGGATCTACTGAATTATGAGGTCAATACATCCTGTTTAGCAGAAAGACGGATATTCCTTGCTCATTATCAAACAATCGCTTATTCACGATTCCCATGGGGTGGGATTCGAATGTATGATGACAAATCAATACCCCTTTCTTTGGTTGATGACAAATCAATACCCTTTTCGCTCGGCCTAGGCATATCCCCCCCTAGGGGTATTTTAGTGATAGGTTCTCAAAAAACTGGACGAGCCCATTTGGTCCGATCCCTAGCGAAAACCTCCTATCTTCCTTTCATTAAGGTATTGCTGGACAAAGAAGTGTATTATAGACAATTTTTTAATGAGCTCGAGCCTGATGAAGTTACGGATGTGTTGAATAAGGCGAATTTTGCTGATATTGATGTGGATGGTGATAGCGGTCGTCCTAAGTACTATATTGATGCGCTTAAGAATGTGGATATTAATGTGTATATTGATGATGTTGGTGATGATATCGATTCTTACGTGGAATTCGACCTGGAGCTGGAGGAGCTAACTTTGGAGAAGCATCTTAGACTTAGGTATCTGCTCAGTCTGGACATCGAACTAGCTTGTATCGACTTTCAATTCGAATTCGTAAAAGCAATGGGTCCTTGCATAGTATGGATTCCAAACATTCATGATCTGGATATGCTTAGCGTGGAGTCCCTCGCTTTCTTTTCGAACTATCTCTCCGGGGATTGTGAAGAAAGACGGTCCACTAGAAATACTCTTTTTATTGCTTCGACTTATCTTCCCCACAAAGTGGATCCCGCTCTAATAGCTCCGTCTAAATTAGATACATGCATTAAGATACGAAGGCTTCCTATTCTACAACAACGAAAGCACCTTTTCACTCTTTCACATACTAGGGGATTTCGCTTGGAAAAGACAATGTTCCATACTAATTCATTCGGTTCCGCCCTAACCATGGGTTACAGTGCACGAGATCTTGTAGCACTTAACCATCACGCCGTATCGATGACTATGGCACAGAAGAAATCAATTCTAGATACTCATACAGTTAGACTCGCTTTTGTTGGACAAACTTGGACGTTCCGAGAACGTCCACCTAAGTTGCATCATGGGATCCCTTTCTATCAGATAGGAAGAGCTGTTGTACAACATGAAATTCTAAGTAAGTACCTAAGGCCACTTAAGAGGAATTGCCCTCTCGATTTGATATCTATCTATATGACGAAGCAATCATGGTACGAAGGGCAAGGTTATCTGTGCAAATGGTTCTTCGAACTTGGAACGGACATGAAGAAAATCACGCTATTTATTTATCTTTTGAGTTGTTCTGCCGGATTGGTCGCTCAAGATCTTTGGTCTCTATCCGGACCCGATGGAAAAATTTGGCCCCTTTCTTATGGATTCATTCGGGATGATTCTATTCTAGTTGACGCCCTAGTACAGGCAGCAGCCGCTCTGGAGGGATCCTTACCGAAGGCTGAAATGACATGGCCCGGACTAAGGAATCCTTTAGATCTGATGCAAGTTACACTTTTTCCTCTCTTTGGTCGTGCATTTATCTATGAACCATCGGATTTTAGCACATGGGAAGAAGAGGACCCGGACCGCGACGGGGACAGGTTAGCGACGACTTTTTTCACGGAAATACCCGTTGCTCCTACAATGTGGCAACTGGGGTCCTTTTTATTTGATTGGTCCGGAATAAGGCTCAATCCGGCGGTACTTCCTTTTTGGGCCGGGTCATTTTTGGACAAGCCAATCTATTCTGATGATGATGATTTTTTTGAGGATGAATTTAATCCTTATGCTAGAGAACCTTTGGAGGAGAATAAAGAGACAGAATATCAATATTCTCTTAATGCAAAGAGTAAGCGTCGAAGGTCTAGGAAAATTCGATATAGGCCTAGATATACAAAGGCTGAGCTTAAAGAGAGGCGTGCACCTCATGATGATGATGAAGAGGAAGACGAATACGAATACGAAGACAAAGACGTAGACGAAGA